CAAGAAATTTACATCGGAATTTTTAGATAAAACACCATACATCAATGAGAGTTTAATTCGAAAAGTTTCTAGGAGGTATGAAAGTCTTTCTAAAAAAAAAAAAAGAGGACCTATACTTTACTTTGATTCTTTCTTTGCTTTGCCATTTTTTTTTATGAACCATATGCATTCAAAAGTGCGCGTATGGTTCCTAAAAGGGATAAAATTTTATCCTAATCAACCGACTTCATCGAGAAAGATTACTTTTTTTAGGAGACTCCATAGAGGACGAACTAGCAAATCAAGTTATGGGGCTCATGCTATTTCTCAATATAGAGGATAAGGAATTAGAGCAATGGTTATTTATAAACTCACCTGGCGGGTGGATAGTACCCGGAGTAGGCATTTATGATATGATGCAACTTGTGATACCAGATGTAAATACAGTATGTATGGGAGTCGCCGCTTCAATGGCATCTTTCGTTCTGGTCGGAGGCGAAATTACCAAACGCTTAGCATTCCTTCGCGCTGGGCGCCAATGTATCTTTAACCTTAGTTGAGAGGTTGAGAGAAAGCTTTTTTAGAAATGAAATAAAAAAGTAAAGTTATAAATGACATAAGAAAGTAATGAAGACTATATGCCTTAGCCGGGTAAAATGAATAAGACTACTGAGTAACAATAGCATGGCATTCCAATTCGGTATGAACATACCCATATGGTTTTTCATAACGTGAGATTGTGTATCGGGGGAGCTGGCTTAGACAAAATATCTTTCCGATCAAGGAATACCTCTGAATATCTCTCAGCAATTCATTTTAGTGTCGCAAATATTTTTGGTTTCACGCGACAAATGATTTTGCCAAATTTATGTTATCGAAGAGTACTAAAAAAAAAAAAAAAAGAAACTTTGGGATTGCTCGATCTCATATGAGTTAAATTCCCAAATAACCAAAGCACGGAAGCAACGGAATCATCATACTCCTTTTTCACTCTCCCAAAAGCAAGGATGTTAAATGGGCGGATAATTTCTGGATCCAATAGATCTTTTTTTTTTCCCGTGGAAGGAAAAAAAAAATCCCATTGTGGAGCCGTATGCAATGCCCCAAAATTGCCTGTACGGTTGTTGAATTTTATCTATATTGGATTGTCCTTTTATCAATCTATATTGTCGTTTGCTTCTATTATATATATACTCCGCTTCTTCTTATTCTTTAGCTCTTTCCTTTACCCGATAGAAGATAGAGGGACCTTTCATTATGTTATATCATCAGGGTAATGATGCACCAACCTGCTGGTACCTTTTATCAGCAAGAAATACCAGGATATACGCTAGAATCGAGAGCAATTTCAGAGTTTCGCGACAGAATCGTAAAAATATATTCCGTACGAACACAACAACCCCACTGGGTTATAGCCGCCGACCTGGAAAGAGATACTTTTATGGACGCAAGCGAAGCCAAAGAGTATGGAATTATAGATCTTATAGCAGAATCAGTCCTATAGCAGAATCAGTCCTAAATACCGGCTAAAATACCAGGGAGTTAAGTAAAATTTACCCCACCACCGAATTTACACTCCGGATTTACATTGTCCTCTAAGATTCGCACTCATGAAACAAAATACGTTAGCATCTTAGAACCAAGGAAACAGAGCCAACGCCCCAATAGAAATGTCGGTCTACTTCCATTCCATTCGAGGATCCTAAAGACATCGATCGTATTGTTGATCTCTTATCTTGTTCGTTTACAGATTCGGAATGAGAAATTATTATCCCGCTCCATCCGAACTAAAAAAAAGGGTATAAAAATATCGCTATTACTTTTCATTGATGAGTTTAATTCAAGGATTTCGAGTTCTAATTTCATAAATCGATTTTTGGGGGGAGGGTTACTAGGAGGGGATAAGGATAGTTGGTAGGTTCAATTCCTAACCGGATGATTATGTTTTTTTTTTCTTCTAGTATTAAATAGAAGAAAAAAAAAACATAATCATCCGGTTAGGATCGATCTAAACCAGCCCATTTTGTATATGATTCAGCATGCCAACTATTAAACAACTTATTAGAAACACAAGACAGCCAATCAAAAATGTCACAAAATCCCCCGCTCTTCGGGGATGTCCTCAGCGTCGAGGAACATGTACTAGGGTGTATGTGCGACTCGTTCAAATCATAAGATAAGCTGGAACAAAAGAAAGAAAACGCTTTTTCCAGTATCAATGACCAGTACCAATGAATAGGATGGAATTTTTCCATTCACTATCTAACAAAAGACCTACATTGTGTATGAAATTTATGGTTTCTATTGGTGCAAATCCAATCACCTTAATTGTAGATGATAAGCAACTCCCAGTGGTAGCAAATGGTTGTCCATTAAGCGGGGGAATTGGTATTTAGGAAGCAGAAAATTGATGCTCTCACTCTTGCAAGAACGGACTAACAGGGTCAGCTACCTAGCCAACTTTCATAATTAAATGCCGTTACTGTATGAGTAGATCTCATTGTGAAAAGATCTATTATTGGATAATTCATGGGTAGAGTCAAAGAATGTGAACTGTACAAGTTACTAATAACATTGATTGAATGGGGAAGGAGCTCCGGTGTATAGAGAGGACCTCACCGTTTACGAAGTAACCATAGAAACGAAGGAACCCACTATTTATTTATAAATTTCCCTTTACTAGGTATTCCTACTTTAATACAATACTCTATTTATACTCAATTTGAAATTTAATATTTTTGGATACTTGGATACCTAGTATCAATACAATTTCTTATTTCGAGGTGAAATGCCCGTAAAAAAAAATCGTGGTTGGGAAGGTCAGAGCAGCAAAAGCCATTGGAATTTGTATTTTATACATCGGAAGAATCCGTTTTGTTATTAATAGACTAGGAAAGACGAGAGGGATGACTGAAAGAAAAAATAAATTTAGTTATTCATCAAAGTTTATTTTGCTTCAATGACCAGAACTAGACGAGGGTATATAGCTCGTAGACGTAGAACAAAAACGCGTTTATGTGTATCAACCTTTCGAGGGTCCCATTCAAGACTTATGCGAACTGCTATTCAACAAAGAATTCGAGCTTTGGCTTCTTCTCATCGGGATAGGGGAAGCCGAAAGATCAATTTTCGTCGTCTGTGGATCACTCGAATAAATGCAGTAATTCGCGAGAACGGGGTATCCTATAGTTATAGTAGATCCATAAATAATCTGTACAAGAGACGGTTGCTTCTTAATCGTAAAATTCTTGCACAACTAGCCATATCAAATACAAATTGTCTTTATACAATTTCCAATGAGATCATTAAATAAGGAGATTGATTGGGGGAATTCATCGAAATGCTTTAAAGGGAGGTCCCCCGGAGAATGAACTCCGGGAAGGGAGAGTAAAAAGAAATAGGATTATTATAAAGTAGTCAAAATAACTGAATGCGTTTCCATAAAAAAAGGTTTCTTCTTCATTTTTGAATTTTGATTCAATCAATTGAGAAATAGACCTATTTCTTTCTGGTTCGAGTACCCGTAGTTCTAGGAGTATACTTAGTTCTATTCGCAGATTCTTCATTACGAAGAAAAGGTAACGAAGATAAAGTACGAGCTTGTTTTATAGCAATAGTAATTAATCGTTGTTGTTTCAAAGTCAATCTATTCACTCGTCTAGATAATATTTTTCCTTGCTCACTAATAAATCGACTAATTAAACTTATGTTTCTATAATCAATTCGATCCCCCGGTCCAATTGGGGGCAAACGCCTACGAAAAGATCGCTTGGATTTAAGAAAAAGCTTGGATTTTTCCATGGTTTATTCCTTATCTCTAAAATCCTATTTCTTAATTCTCATTTTGGATTTGACGGAAATAGGAGTTGATTGGTTTATTTGTTTATTTGATAATTATATGTTTATATGTAATTTTGAAAAATTTGTTCCCCTTTCTTGAATCCTGAAGGGAAGGTACACGCGGTTTTCTTTGATCTATTTCTTTATCTCCCCATGAATCATATGTTTGTAACAATAGGGACAGAATTTTCTCAATTCCAGTCGACTAGGCGTATTGTGTCGATTCTTTTGGGTAATATATCTGGAAATGCCGGGTGATTCCTTATTACTATCCTTTCGACAACTGTTACATTCCAAAATAACTGTTATTCTGACATCTTTACCCTTCGCCATGAACCTAACCTCCTTTGAATTTTGGATTCACTCAATTCTTTTCTTTCATTTTCGATCCGAAACGAAAAAAAAAAAAGAAGTTGCTGACCTGAAATCCTATTATGAAAGATTTTGTTACAATCAATAGAGAAAAAAGAAAAATAAGTAATACAATGATTTCTAACTATTAATTATTTAGATAGAATCTCGGTATAGTAATAGTATTTCATTTAAGTATCTTGTATAATTTTGTTGCCCTCTATGATTTTAATATATTAATATAATAATATTAAATTCATTCGAGCCTGAGCCCAAATTTCGATGCGGTTGAACCCACTTTTTTTTTCTTTAATCCTCAAAAAAATGACAAAAGAGCAAAACAAAGAAAGGAAGAGAAAGGGAGAGGGATTCGTCAGAGAGAATTTAGCGTATCTCTAATCTTTTTAAGCCCTTCCTATGTCAATAACTAGAATGAAAAAAATGGGAATGTCAACGCATCCGGGAATAAACGATTGATCTCTATCAATAAACCTGCTAAAGACCCAAACCATAGAGTACTTAGCACAGGTGCCACAGAAAGATATGTTTTTAGATTTCGCATTGAAAAGCCTCCTTTTTTTGTAATACATATATGATCATATGCATATGTAGTTAAGGATCGCTTGTATTTGTACGCGAAATTCTTAACTAAAATAGATATATAAAACAACCCAGTAGATGAGATTTTCCTTTCCTTACAACAGAGAAAAGGGCGTTTCCCTCTTTCGGAGCATTGCCGATAAAGATTTATTTATATGTTGGGTTTACTATGTCTATAATGTATATAATTTTTTTATTTATTATATGTTATATGAGCCATGAGAAAAAAA